AAAAACAAAACATAGTATAGAAAAGATATCCAAAATTATATAGAAATCACTATCCTACCCTTAGTTTTTATTTCCTTAATTTAATTTCGCTTGATTAGGGCAAAGTTCCTTAAAAACCTCTGCCTTTTTTAAAATATCCTGAACAGTTCCTGTAGGCTGAGCGCCTTTTTCAAGGAAATAGAGAATAGCGGGAACGTTTAAATAAGTTTGATTCTTGATCGGATCATAAAAACCCACTTTCCGAAGATCTCTTCCTTCTCTTCGGGATCGAACATCAATTGCAACGATTCGATAGACGGCTCATCGGGATAGATGTAGATGAAAAAGAACCCCCCCCCCCTAGAACCGTATAGGAAGTTTTCTCTTCGTACGGCTCGAGAAAAAATGATTCGAAGTTTTGTCTATGGATAAAATTCTAATAAATAGGAAAGGAATCCGTAAAATAAATTAGCCTATAATTTAACTCATATTTATTTAGCACCCTTCCTGAAAAAATAAAAAATCATTTGTACTCATAACTCAAGTTGAATAATTCTCAAATATCTTAAAGATTTTTATTTAAGATATTTTTTTATTGAGTGGTCTTTAACCCCCCTTTTGTCTCGTTTAAAATCTATTTGGATTCTTTATTCGGATCCGTGAGACAATTGAAGTGGTGTTTCCTTGTTCTGGGATCCTTTATCTTTGTTTTAAATCCTTGGGTTTAGACATTACTTCGGTGCTTCTTAATCCTTTCAAAATGGTAGCAACATACCCCTTTTGTGATTTCTTTCTATCAAAGAATCATACCGACGGTTGATTCGCGCGCGATACACTGTGGATCGAAAAAAGTTTTAGCCGTTCCAACAAATTTTTTTGAATTGAAAATTTGCTCGAATCGGATCCTTTCAATTTCTATATCGAAGATATACTTACGAAGTTGTTCCAATTTATTGATTGGCATTAACCCTAGATCGTTGCCCCTGAGAAATTAATCAATACTTTCTACTCGAGCTCCATCATGAACTATTTACATTACAACCCAATAAAAAAAGAAGGGTTCTAGTAGAATAGAACAAACGACGTCGAGCCAAGAGCACCTTCATTCCTATATAAAATGGTGGATGTAAGAATAAGAATCCACACCGGATCGTGTCCTTCAAGTCGCACGTTGCTTTCTACCACATCGTTTTAAACGAAGTTTTACCATAACATTCCTCTAATTTGGAACCAGTATGGAATTGATTCAATTATGGAATCATGAATAGTCATTGGTTCAGTCGGTACAGAGACATAGTAATTTATATTTTTTCTTATCTACATAGATAATAAATATTTTTCTGAAAAAATATTAGCAAGACCCCGTCTTTTTTATATGAAGGAAACATTTTTCTATAAATCTCTATCTAAAAAAAATATATAATAGAAATATGAAGAAATATAAATATAGAAATAACATAACTAACAGAAATAACACGAATAAATAAATTCTATTTGACTCTGCCTCTTCAAGTGACTCAATAAGATAGACTGACCCATTTCCAACTTCCCAAAGATTCAACCCATAAGGAATCATTACAAATCTTGATAATTGAAAAAGTTTCCTACTTATACATCCTTATACATCATTATTTGAGTCAAGTTTTACAGTAAAGACTATATTTGATTATCATAAGAAAGATAAATCTATGTTTCTTTTCGAGTCGAATTGTCAATGATTTAAAGCAAATAAGATAAATAGATCGAACAATAAAAATAAATATCATTGTTAAATATTTAAATTTTAATATTTTAGGGATGCACATTATTTTTCACAAAAATAGAAAGACTATTGTCACTGAAATAGGATAACAATAGATACCTATAGGCTAAGCACTTCCTCGTTTTATATGTATTTTCATATTTTATTTAACCTGAGGTTAAATAATCTTTCTGCAACTGTGATCTATGTCCCATCTTATCTGGATCACAAAAGGATTCAGTTACATTTGCATGTCATTTGAACCAGATTTAGTTCAGTTTGTGAAAAACTGAGATATGATTACGAAAAGAATCATTCAAAATCAGAAAAGAAAGAAGAATCATATTCTATCCAATATTAGGCCTTGAAACAGAATCTTGTTGAACAAAAAAGCTGTATTCGGATACAATGGATATGCTCTGGGACGGAAGGATTCGAACCTCCGAATAGCGGGATCAAAACCCGTTGCCTTACCACTTGGCTACGCCCCATTTATATTTTTATTGGACACTAATAAAGAATAATATTGGTATTAAGTGTTCGTCAATTCCAGTCCAACTATCTATAGAAAATCTTTATTCTTTATAGAATATATTATAGATTCGTGCTAGGATTTTGACATGTGTATATCTAGAATTCAACTGAATTTATTGATCATTACATATAATTCAATTAAGATATTGTATGAAAGTATGATTTCTTCTATTCTCCTTTGAGAATTGGAGGATTTTTGATTGGGTGGAAAAAGAAGGATTTTTTTGTCTACCTTACTTTCTTCATTTTTCCTTATATCAATAACTCAATCAAAATGCAATTATCTCGACGAACAAAATGTCTGTTATGCTTAATATCTTTAGTTTGATCTGTCTTAATTCTGCCCTTTATCCGAGTAGTCTTTTCTTCGCCAAATTGCCCGAAGCCTATGCTTTTTTGAATCCAATCGTAGATGTTATGCCAGTAATACCCCTGTTCTTTTTTCTTTTAGCCTTTGTTTGGCAAGCTGCTGTAAGTTTTCGATAAGATCTTTAATACTATCCTAGAAAATTCATGATTTATTCGAGAAAAATTATAACAATTGATAAGATCAAATAAGTCTGACAGTATGAACCTTCGATTCAAACATTGAAATTCTTGGATAGCTGCGAAAAATCCGGTTCGCCCCATATTCCCGATTCTAACCCTTTTTCCGGCGAAAGACCCTATTAGGTTAGGGTTCCTTACAATATCTAATTGTGGGTATGAAAGTGATTTGCGGTAATCAAAGACTCTTATTACAAATTTCAACTTCATTTGAATTTATGAACATTCTTTTCTATTTCTAGAATTCATTTCTTGGTGTCAAAATAGGATATGTGATATAAAAATGGAGGATCTATTATCTTTTCTCGTTTTCCTTTTTCAAAAAATGATCTTGGAGGTTGTGTAATGCTTACTCTCAAACTTTTCGTTTACACAGTAGTAATATTCTTTGTTTCTCTCTTCATCTTTGGATTCCTATCCAATGATCCAGGACGTAATCCTGGACGTGAAGAATAAAATAAAAATTTCGTTTTTCTTGCTTGATTCTACAATTTTATTAAGATTTTCTTTTATCTATTCCACACGTTTAACTAGTAAAAAAAAAGGGGGTTGCGAAATTTGAAAGAAAAAAATGGAAAGTCATCAACGGAAACGGAAAGAGAGGGATTCGAACCCTCGGTACGAATAACTCGTACAACGGATTAGCAATCCGCCGCTTTCGTCCACTCAGCCATCTCTCCCAATTGAAAAAGATAATTACTATCTTACATTACACATCAAGTAAGGATTAAAGAAAGTATTTCTTTGACATTCTTTATCGTTATTATATAATTAGCAATTCCATTTAGATGCTCGAAAGATCCAAATAGAAAGATAAATAAGGAAGACCTTCTTGCTTTTATTTTGTTCGAAGTGCCTTTTGGGCCTGGCCCGGTCAATACCCAGCCGGGCCTTTTTTTGTTCCAACAAATTCCCTTTATTTATAGGCAATATAAATAAGATACCCAATTTGGTATCTGTGTAACAATTTACGCTCTGGGGTTTACATATACTTATAATTTTTGTTATAATGGAAATTGAGAAGGATTTTTGATTCAAAAGAATCAATACTGATTAAGTATGTATCAATTTGTATTTTCTTATGTCATTAGGCAAACCAAATTTTAGATTCAAACCCAAGAATCATTCAGGAATTCTCCGTCAACGAATATCCCATTTGTCATAAATTTTGTCTTTTTTGGATGAAAATATACATTTGATTTTTCAATAGAAAAGTGAGGGGAAGTTTTTCGGCATTGTGCGTTTTGAGATACTATACAATCAATCGAAGGGGTGGATCAAATACAATCAAAAGGGTAAAAAGGGTTTATTTTCTAATTTTTCTAAATTTAGAAAAAGGATTAAAAAAAGGATGCAAGATGCAAGTACAATAAACTAAAGTTTAGTAATCCAACCCAAAAAGGGAAAATTTTCTACTATTATGTATCGTTTTGGCGGCATGGCCGAGTGGTAAGGCGGGGGACTGCAAATCCTTTTTCCCCAGTTCAAATCCGGGTGCCGCCTCATCAACAAACGAATCGAATATAGACTCGCAAGAATCTCTGAGTGTTCAGGCATTGAATCACTATTAGAGTGAGATTGGATGGATAATTTACTTTTTTATAGAAAAAGTATAGAAATTTATAGAAAAGTATAGAAAAAGTGAAAAAAAAATCATTTTTTCCCCTCCTGAAGAGTATAATATACTATCTCCCAACTGCTTCAGAGAGACAATCGGGAAAGGGTACGGATTAGATCAAATAGGAAAGAAAAGTATGTAATAGATAGCAATTTCGCTATTTTTACTTATGAAGGCAAAAAAAAGGAATGGCCCTCTTATTTTATTACTACATGTTCCATTAGTAACATTCCTTTGTGGTGTCATTGTGTATTTTACTTGTGTTTAGTCTTTGCCGATTAGAAATCATATCATATAGTAATTTTTTAGAAAGGGATTTATTTGATTGGTTCATGAATAGTGTTTGGCCAGAATCCCTTTTTGACTCTGGACCATTGATTCTACTATTATTAGTGAGCAATAATGGAATAATTCTATCATAGAGATAAGGGACATAATTCACATGGATATAGTAAGTCTCGCTTGGGCTGCTTTAATGGTAGTCTTTACATTTTCCCTTTCACTCGTAGTATGGGGAAGAAGTGGACTTTAGAAGCACTCCTAATTTAGTTGAGGAATGAAACGGTATCAATTGTTTTATAGATCGTTCTGCAACGCATTTTTTTATTTGAATTGAAATAATTTTCAAATAAAAATATCTTCATTTCGAAATTCCATTGGATTCTAGTGGAGAAATGTATTCTATAACAGTAAAACGATTATTATCGGAATAAATAGATGTATCAAAGAAATAGAATTGGGTCCTACGTCAATTCCATATATGGATTAATAACTACAGATATTGAAGATAAAAGCTAATATAGTACCAACTTTATTAGAAAGTCAAGTACAACTTTATACACTACAATAACACTAATAGAGAGTATGGTAAGAAATAAATTTATTTCTTACTTACCATACTCTCGGATCTCATAGAATACCGCCGATTATAGCCCGTTGATTTCATTTAAGACGCAAAAATAGAATCCTTTTCATTTGATTTCTTCAACTAAAGTAATTAATCATTTTGACTGACTGTTTTTACGTAAATTATAAGTAGAAAAGCAGTAGGAACTAAAATGAACAGTGCAGTAGCAATAAATGCAAGAATATTTACTTCCATAATCTCATCGTTTTTTTTATTTCACAATAACTCGGGATTTAATCCCATAGAGATGATAAATCTTTCACCTGTCAATTCAATGAATGCATTCCCTATCGATGATCTTGAATCGGATCAATATCATGAATAACAATATCTGAGCTATTAAATTAATTCGTCGTCGAGAATTGAATAGTATAACATACGAAGATCTTTTATCCATACCGAATCCAAGATTGAATTCCCGGCCCAATCCAAAATTCCTTTATTTATCCGTCTTTTCTATAACCTACCTTAGGTCTTCCTTGTAGAACCATCAAATGAAGTAGCATCTAACCACCCGTCCCTTTCCATTAACTACAAAACCCCAACAAACAATACAAAGCGAAGTGGAAAAAGAGAGGAATTAGGTTCTAAACGCCGTTTTTTTAATGATCCAATTTTCTTTGGAAGACAAAGAAGTATGATAAAGATGAGTCGCAGGAGCAAAGATGGAATATTCTATCAACTTCACTATTTTAGTTATTTTCATTTTAGTTTAGGGTTTGTTCTTTCTTCGACAGAATCCTGAAAAAAGGGGGGAAAGACCTTCGGAATTAAATTATGCTCTCTGTCCCTTATTTCACAGAAAATGGAGAGGCGAATTGATGTACTTATTGGATCCGTCGGGACTGACGGGGCTCGAACCCGCAACGTCCGCCTTGACAGGGCGGTGCTCTTGCCTATTGAACTACAATCCCAGGGGAATCAGAAGGGATCTAGCAGAAAATTTAGATTCTTTTTTATTCTCTCGTATCAGGTATTTTTTAAGAACAAGAGGGTTCTACCATCTGATGGTAGATTGGCGAATTGTTGGGCCGAGCTGGATTTGAACCAGCGTAGACATATTGTCAACGAATTTACAGTCCGTCCCCATTAACCACTCGGGCATCGACCCAACGCCTAATTGATTTTAGACGATTGAAAATATCATTCCTATGGGCATGATTTACCCCCAGAGGGACTTGAACCCTCGTTATCTCCGTGAAAGAGAGAAGTCGTGAAACCGCTGGACCATAGGGGCCGAGGATCAGCATAAGGAAAACACAAGAAATCGGATAGGTGCAGAGAGGCGGCCCCTTTAGGAGATGAATAGGATCAAACCGAAAGACTCGTTAACTATTCTGGGGGTTAATGGTAATCAAACTTTACCATTAAACTATACAATCTTGAAACTTGAAAAAGAGAAAGACCAATGAAATAAAGTTTCTGAATCAAACCGAAAAACAAAGGTCGAGAACTTTCTTTCTTCTTTCATTCTTCTTTCAGTATTCGCAGTGAGTAACCAAAAGATTATTTTGGTCTGCGCGATGCAATTATATTTCGCCCTAAGTCAGGCTGTCAATTGACCACGGAAAGGAGAGAAAGGAGAGCATTAAACAAAGCAAGAAGACGGCCAGACGAGGTATTTTTGCACGTGTTTAACGTTTAATAAATACAAATTCAGATGGTTTTCTGGTATTCAATATTCAAGTAGATTAGAATATAAATACCGTTATACATTATAATATAAGAAACTGAATCAGTTTTGATATTCTAAAAAAAATCCTAAAACATAGTAAGCCTAAGTGGGAGAATTCTGTTTCTAGGACTGTTTTATCAATTCCGTTCCATTTGCATCTCTTAAAAATGCCAATTTAAGTTAAGTATAAATTTTTATTCCACCTATCTCATAGATTCCAGTCAAAGATTCATAGAATCGAAATTGCATCATTGTTAGATCTATAGGATTTGATGGATAATGAGCCAGCCAAAATGGTATTTATTTTTGTTTTTGTTTTTTGGAGAATTCGATATGGATGAGTATAAATCACTGCCAATTTCAAAAGAATCCGGGATAGACGCAATGTCCACAATACCTGGATTTAATCAGATACAATTTGAAGGATTTTGTAGGTTCATTGATCAGGGTTTGACAGAAGAACTTTCTAAGTTTCCAAAAATTGAAGATACAAATCAAGA